GTCATTGTAGAGAATCTCTTTCTTGTTTTCCACATCTTTATTTCTTCCATTGAGATACACAAATTATCTTGCCATTTCGTCTTTTAGTATTATATACCATATAATAGTACGTATATATTAAATAAGAACCCCCTCGTAAAAAAATATATATATTTTCGGGAATTCTCAGATAGAAAGGGGCGCATTTTTAAAAAAAAAAAAAGGAACATCTACTGAATCGTTGTACATTTCAATTTGAATTAAGTATTATTCGTCCAAATAAAGTGGTCCGTCATTAATTATATATACACATCGGGTCATATATGTATTACCATTATGTATTACAAATTAGAATAAAATTACAATAACGAATAAAAAGAAGGAGTATTTAAAATGCGAGATCTAAAAACATATCTTTCCGTGGCACCCGTAGTAAGTACTCTATGGTTCGGTTCTTTAGCAGGTTTATTGATAGAGATCAATCGTTTATTTCCGGATGCGTTGATATTCCCTTTTTTTTCATTTTAGTTATTGGAAATGAGAAGGGGTGAAGAAGATTAGAGATACAATCAAATATTTGTCACTAATCCTTCCCCCTCTCTTCTTTTTTTTTTCATTAGAATAAGTTAGAAATAGACAAGAATAAAAGCGGATTCACCCCTCGTGAAACTAAGAACTCGTGTCCGGGCCAAAATTCAATATTCAATTAATAATAAAGTTAGAGGGGAAATGGGATGGCCGTGGCAACAATATCATACAAGATACTTAAATGAAAAATAAAATATTGTTCTAAATATAGTTAGAAATTATTATATTACTTATTATTACTGTATTGATTTGATTGCAACGAAATCTTTCATAATTTGATTTCTAGTTAGTAACTTCTATTTTTTTTCCTTCCTTTCTTCTTCGCTTCGGATCGGAAAATGAAGAATTGAGTCAATCAAAAAAATCAAAGGAGGGTCATGGCCAGGGGTAAAGATGCCCGAGTAACGGTTGTTTTGGAATGTACCAACTGTGTTCGAAACCGTGTTAAAAAGGAATCAATGGGCATTTCCAGATATATTACTCAAAAAAATCGACATAATACGCCTAGTCGATTGGAATTGAGAAAATTCTGTCCCTCTTGTTACAAACATACAATTCATGGGGAGATAAAGAAATAGATCGAACTGATTGTTCGCGTGTCCGCTTTCCAAGGAAGATGCAAAACGACATATTCTATATAACAATAATGTTATATATAACATATATATATATATCTTTTTTATATAAACAATCCTATTTCTTAATTCTAAGTCATTTTTGATCCTATCAAAATAGGATTGATTAGGATTTTCTTTTCAAGACAAGGAATAAAAAAATCAAGGAATAAAAAAACCATGGATAAATCCAAGCGACTCTTTCTTAAATCCAAGCGATCTTTTCGTAAGCGTTTGCCCCCGATACAATCGGGGGATCGAATTGATTATAGAAACATGAGTTTAATTAGTCGATTTATTAGTGAACAAGGAAAAATATTATCTAGACGGGTGAATAGATTGACCTTAAAACAACAACGATTAATTACCATTGCTATAAAACAAGCTCGTATTTTATCTTCATTACCTTTTCTTAATAATGAAAAACAATTTGAAAGAAGCGGGTCGACCACTAGAACTACTGGTCTTAGAACTAAAAATAAATAGGCTTGCTCTTCAATTGACTCAAAAAAAAAAAAGGAATTGGGAGAATAAATCGTTTTTTATTGAACGTGTTTGTTCATTGTGACGAATTTATCATGTTATCCTATTTTATCATACTAAGTTCTACTCTACCTTCCCGGAGTTCATTCTCCAGGGAACTCCGTTTTAAATAGTCCAATGTATTCTTTCCAATTTCTTATCTTATTTTAAGATCTCATTGGAAATCATATAAAAACAATTCCTATTTAATATAGCTATTTGTGCAAGTATTTTACGATTAAGAAGCAACTGCTTCTTGTACAGATTGTGTATTAACCTACTATAATTATAGTATACTTTATTGCCTCGAATTACTGCATTTATCCGAGTGATCCACAAACGACGAAAATCTCTCTTTTGCCTACCTCTATCCTGATGAGCCGAAACCAAAGCTCTTATTTTCTGTTGAGTAATAGTTCGAGTAAGTCTTGAATGAGCCCCTCGAAAGCTTGATGCAAATAAACGAATTTTTGTTCTACGTCTTCGAGCTATATATCCTCGTTTAATTCTGGTCATTGAATAAATGAAACTTTGATGAATAACTAATTGATTTCTTTTCTTTCAGTTATTTCTGTCCCCTTTCCTAGTCTATTAATAACAAAACGGATTTTTCCAATGTATAAAAAAAAATTCCAATGGCTTTTGCTACTATAACCTTCCTGACCACGATTTTTTCTTTTTTTTTTTTTTTTCTAGGCTTTTCACCTCGAAATAAGAAATTGTATTGATACTAGGTATCAAAAAAAAACATAATAAATAAAGTAGTAAATATAAATGGTTATAGTGGGTTCCATCGTTTCTATGGTTACTTCTTAAACGGTGAGGTCCTCTCTATACACCGGAGCCCCTTCCTTCATTTAATCAATGTTATTGTTAACTTGTACAGTTCACACTCTTTTGCTCTACCCATAATTATCCAGTAATAGGTCTTTCACAAGGAGACCCACCTATACAGTAACGGTATTTAATTATGAAAATTAGCTGAGTAGCTGACCCTGTTAATCCGTTCTTGTAAGAGTTAAAAGTAAGAGTATAATCTTTCTGCTTTTTAAATAGGATTTCCCTGCTTAATGGATACCATTTGCTACCAATGGGGAATTCTTTATCGTCTTAAATTAAAACTGGAAATGATTGGATTTTTTTTACCAAAGGAAACCATAAATTTGATACCACAATAGAAGAATATGAGAGATTTTTTTTTTATTTTTCTTTTTAGATATTTTTAGGTAGTGAATGGTGCTCTTCCATTCTATCCTATTCACTGGTACTGATCGTGGATACTGGATCAATTGTTTTCTTTACTTTTGGCCTAGCCCACGATCTGAACGAGTCGCACATACACCCTAGTACATGTTCCTCGTCGCTGAGGACATCCCCGAAGAGCGGGGGATTTCGTGACATTTTTGATTGGCTGTCTTGTGTTTCTAATAAGTTGTTTAATAGTTGGCATGTTGAATCATATACATAATGGGCTGGTTTAGATCGATCCTAACCGGATAATTATGAATCATTTCTATATTAATAGATTAATTGAATCTTATATATATTACACTGGGTAAGAAAATAAAATCGCAGATTTGCGTGAAATCCTTGTTATTTTTTATTCAACTGCTACAAGATCAACAATTCCATGAGCTTGGGCTTCTGTTGCTGACATAAAAACATCTCTTTCCATGTCTTCGGTAACAACCCATAAGGGTTTGCCCGTTCTTTGTGCATAAACCCTTGTGATGGTTTCACGTAGCTTTAGTAGTTCTTCCGCTTCCAGGATAAATTCTCCCGTCTGTGCCTCATAAAAGGAACTAGAAGGTTGATGGATCATTACCCTGATGATAAATGATACAACATACTAAATGGTTACTCTATCTCGCATAATGAAAGTCGAAGAGATAAAGAATAATATATTAAAATAATAAGAAAAAAGATAGAATTGAACAACCGTACAGGCATTTTTTGTACATTGCATACGGCTCTACAATGGAATTAACTTTTACCTTTTCACATAGGTAAATGATCCAATAACCACCCTTCTTTTTTTTTTTGAGTAGTTAAAAAATACTATGATGGTTCCGTTGCTTTATATATATTTATTTTGTCTGTTATTTAGCAATCCCAAAGTTTCTTTTTTTTTTTTCATAAGTAAAAAAAAAATGAATTTTGTATACTTTATATAAAGTAAATAGTTTTAAGAGTTCTTCGATGTGAAAACAAAAAAGGTTTGTGACGCTAAAATGGGTCTCCTGATATATCAGATAAAATTTGAAAAAAAAAAACCTTATCTCATACTACTCCTTCGATACATAATGTAAGGATTTTGAAAAAAAAAAATGATATCGAATTCGAAGTGCCATGCTATTATTACTTAAATATTCATATTTCATATATCGCGAAGGCATAGTCTTCTTTTTTCTATCAAATAAAAAACTCATTGGCGCCAAGCGTGAGGGAATGCTAGACGTTTGGTAATTTCTCCTCCGGCTAGAAGAAAAGATCCCATAGAAGCGGCCAATCCCATGCATATTGTCTGTATATCGGGTTGCACAAATTGCATAGTATCATAAATAGCCATTCCTGGTATTACCCATCCGCCCGGAGAGTTTATAAACAAATACAGATCTTTGTTATCATCCTCTACACTGAGATATATCATAAGACCAATAAGTTGATTCGAGATCTCGCTATCAACTTCTTGGCCTAAAAAAAGTAATCTTTCTCGATAAAGTCGATTGATTGGGATAGAATTGTATCCCTTATGAACCGTACATGCATCTTTTGACGCATACGGTTCAACGCAAATTGCGAAAAAAAAGAATCAATGTATAGATTCTAGCTTTCTTTCTTTTTTCATAGCAGGCTCTGTCTAATTTGTAACAAAACAAAGGGGCTTTTTCTTTCATTTTTAAAGAAAGATGAATTTTGGCCTGTTTCTATTTATATATAATTTATATATATTTCTATATTCTATAATATAGAAAAAAAAAAAAAAAAAAAATAATAATAATAATAATTCACTAAACTTATCGGACTAACCTCTCATTGATGTATTGTTTCATCGGAATCCAAATCACGATGTAATTTTCTTGTTGCTGAATGGTCTTCTTCAATTCTTTTAGGTTTATGTTCTACTCCGAGTAAAGATCCGCCCGATGTTGATTTGCACATATAGGACAAATGCCTCAATACCACATCTTTTTGCTATGACTTTTTTTTTTTCAATTTATTTCATGTCTCTCACCAAATATTTAATATTCAATGCATCATTATATTACTCGATTTAGTAACAGTTTGAGATCACTTCTATTTATATCATATTCTATTTCTAATTTATAAATAGAAATTGTAGATATATTACCAATTGGTTTTTTTCTAAACGGAGCCTGCATACTTCATTTTATTGCTTTAACCAAGACAACCATAAATTATTCTAATTGATAATATTAATCTGTATACCCTCTTTAAATTCAAAAATAGATTGAATTTCACTTCATTGCATTTCACGCTCCAAATTTTTGATAATTCAATCAATCTTTCTTGGGCGAAAGAGAGGATATCTCTATCGGGAAAGAGAACGGGGAAATACCGTATGACCCAATATATCTGACAAGTCGCACTATATGTCAACCCACGATGCATCTTCGTCTCCAGGACTTCGAAAAGGTACTTTTGGAACACCAATAGGCATTAAATGAAAGAAAAATTGAGTACTATATCTCACTTTAATGTGAAAGCGTAATAATAAGTTTTAAGTTTATTGTCTTAATAATATTTTTGATTTTACTTTAATATCCTATCCTATTTTATCCATAGATTGAATAAGTTTATAAAAAAGGAAGACAGAATAAAGAAAGGAAATTTCTTACATAATGGGTCTTTTGAATGATGAACAAATATAGATTGAATGATGAATAAATATAGATGTAGTCACTCATATAAAGCGAAAGCGCGATCAATCCCGTACCATTGCGTATTGATACTTATCGGGTGTAGAATAGATCTGCTTCTTTTTGTTCCATTATTACTAAAAGACATTCTTACTCAAAGAATAGAACAAATATTAATCCTTTCTCTGAGATAATCCATTCAAAAAGGAAGGTCCATAGTATAGTTTTTTCCAGTGCAATAAAGTTACATAGTGTCTATTTTTCATTGATAAAGGGGTATTTTTCCATGGGTTTGCCTTGGTATCGTGTTCATACTGTCGTATTGAATGATCCCGGTCGTTTGATTTCTGTCCATATAATGCATACAGCTCTGGTTGCTGGTTGGGCCGGTTCGATGGCTCTCTACGAATTAGCAGTTTTTGATCCCTCTGACCCAGTTCTTGATCCGATGTGGAGACAAGGTATGTTCGTTATACCCTTCATGACTCGTTTAGGAATAACAAATTCATGGGGCGGTTGGAATATTACAGGGGGGACTATAACGAATCCGGGTATTTGGAGTTACGAAGGTGTGGCCGGTGCACATATTGTGTTTTCTGGCTTGTGCTTTTTGGCAGCTATCTGGCATTGGGTGTATTGGGATCTAGAAATATTTACTGATGAACGTACAGGAAAACCTTCTTTGGATTTGCCCAAAATCTTTGGAATTCACTTATTTCTTTCAGGGTTGGCTTGCTTTGGTTTTGGCGCATTTCATGTAACAGGATTGTATGGTCCTGGAATATGGGTATCCGATCCTTATGGACTAACCGGAAAGGTACAATCTGTAAATCCAGCGTGGGGTGTGGAAGGTTTTGATCCTTTTGTTCCGGGAGGAATAGCCTCTCATCATATTGCAGCGGGAACCTTGGGTATATTGGCGGGCCTATTCCATCTTAGTGTCCGTCCACCCCAACGTCTATACAAAGGATTGCGTATGGGAAATATTGAAACAGTCCTTTCCAGTAGTATCGCTGCTGTCTTTTTTGCAGCTTTTGTAGTTGCTGGAACTATGTGGTATGGCTCGGCAACTACCCCGATTGAATTATTTGGTCCTACTCGTTATCAATGGGATCAAGGATACTTCCAACAAGAAATATATCGAAGAGTCGGTGCCGGACTAGCTGAAAATCAAAGTTTATCTGAAGCTTGGTCTAAAATTCCTGAAAAATTGGCTTTTTATGATTACATCGGCAATAATCCTGCAAAAGGGGGATTGTTCAGAGCGGGTTCAATGGACAACGGGGATGGAATAGCTGTTGGGTGGTTAGGACACCCTATCTTTAGAGATAAAGAAGGGCGTGAACTTTTTGTACGTCGTATGCCTACTTTTTTTGAAACATTTCCAGTTGTTTTGGTAGACGGAGATGGAATTGTTAGAGCGGATGTTCCTTTTAGAAGGGCAGAATCAAAATATAGTGTCGAACAAGTGGGTGTAACTGTTGAGTTCTACGGTGGGGAACTCAATGGAGTCAGTTATAGTGATCCTGCGACTGTGAAAAAATATGCTAGACGTGCTCAATTGGGTGAAATTTTTGAATTAGATCGTGCTACTTTGAAATCGGATGGTGTTTTTCGTAGCAGTCCGAGGGGTTGGTTTACTTTTGGACATGCTTCGTTTGCTCTGCTCTTCTTTTTCGGACACATTTGGCATGGTGCTAGAACCTTGTTCAGGGATGTTTTTGCTGGTATTGACCCAGATTTGGATGCTCAAGTTGAATTTGGAGCATTCCAAAAACTTGGAGATCCAACTACAAAAAGACAAGCAGTTTGATACAATATTGTTTTGTTATTTGATATAGGGTACCGGATAAATCTTGATTTGAATCGCTGCCTTTTCTTTTTCTCTTGCTCTTTCTTTATCCGGGAGATGATCCAAAATAATCAGGTATGGAAGCTATAATTGTAAACCACGATCGAATCTATGGAAGCATTGGTTTATACATTCCTCTTAGTCTCAACTCTAGGAATAATTTTTTTCGCTATCTTTTTTCGAGAACCACCTAAAGTTCCAACTAAAAAGGTGAAATGATTTTTCATTATCTCACTTGAAGTAATGAGCCTTCCAATATCAATATTTGGAGGCTCATTACTTCAATTAGTCTCCGTGTTCCTCGAATGGATCTCTTAGTTGTTGAGAGGGTTGCCCAAATGCAGTATATAAGGCGTACCCAGTAAAACTTACAAGTAAACCAGATATAAAGATGGCAACTAGCGTTGCTGTTTCCATTATTATATAATTTCAAGACCCCGATGGATCTATGCTAAGATCATTTATTTACAACGGAAAGGTATACAAAGTCAACAGATCTCAATGAATATCAAATAGGATTTATGGCTACACAAACCGTTGAGGGTAGTTCTAGATCTGTTCGTACAAAAAGAACTAATGTAGGGGTTTTATTGAAACCATTGAATTCAGAATATGGTAAAGTAGCTCCTGGGTGGGGAACTACTCCTTTGATGGGTATCGCAATGGCTCTATTTGCGATATTCCTATCTATTATTTTGGAGATTTATAATTCTTCCATTTTACTGGACGGAATTTCAATGAATTAGATTCACAAAAGCTATTAACTAGCTTTTCAATACAAAACAAAATGAAGCATTTAGTTTTTTGATTTTTATCCCATTCTATTTTGGTAGTTCGACCGCGGAATTTCTTTGTTTCTGTATTTCCGGAATATGAGTGTGTGACTTGTTATAATGGATCCTATGGATACTACAGAGAATGGGTCTGTCATCTTGATCGAGATGGTTTTACTTCGTCGGATATTCATTCTATTCTAGTATCTGAAGCACGAAATATATGAAAATATATTATAAAGTATTAGAACTATGATTCATACTTAATATTTGGACCTCGTGGCCGGAATCCAAAAAAATTTTCAAAGATTTAGAGGTTCTAAATTGAAAGATTTTTATTCTTTCAAACTCCCTTTTATACTTATTTTGATCAAAGTACAAGGCTTTTTTTTTTGATTTTTAGTTATAATATCGATTCATTGAATAAGTGATGATCCAATTTTCTTACTCAAGGAATTTTTGGACTTAGTTTAAGAAGGTTTATTGAATCATCGTGGTTCTAGTATGAATCTGAGGTTTTAATCGATTCATAGGGTCTTAACAAGAGAATTCCTATCAATAATAAAGAAAACAGTAATAAATTCATATTATCATATTATAAAAATAACAAAACAATAAAGAAAATAGGTAAATAGAAAATTCAAGAAGCCTGATCAACATATAGACGAATGAGCCGACTTGATATTTTGGCATTATAACCACAAGAAAGAATTTTCGAATTTTTATTCGTTCGTATCTTCAGAAAAGATTGAATCATAGAATTACGAAATTTCGAACTTTACTATATTTACTATATACACATATCCGATAGAACTAGTATTTGTGTCTTTCTGTTTGTTTGAGCCGTACGAGATGAAATTCTCATATACGGTTCTCGGAGGGGGAGTTCCCTTGGTTTACCTATCTCAATAAAATCTATGATTGGTTCGAAGAACGTCTTGAGATTCAGGCAATTGCAGATGATATAACTAGTAAATATGTTCCTCCTCATGTCAACATATTTTATTGTCTAGGAGGAATTACACTTACTTGTTTTTTGGTACAAGTAGCTACAGGGTTTGCTATGACTTTTTATTATCGTCCGACTGTTACGGAGGCTTTTGCTTCTGTTCAATATATAATGACTGAAGCCAACTTTGGTTGGTTAATCCGATCAGTTCATCGATGGTCGGCAAGTATGATGGTACTAATGATGATCCTCCACGTATTTCGTGTGTATCTCACTGGTGGCTTTAAAAAACCTCGCGAATTGACTTGGGTTACAGGTGTGGTTTTGGCTGTATTGACCGCATCTTTTGGTGTAACTGGTTATTCCTTACCTCGGGACCAAATTGGTTATTGGGCAGTCAAAATTGTAACAGGTGTTCCAGAAGCTATTCCTGTAATAGGATCGCCCTTGGTAGAGTTATTACGCGGAAGTGCTAGTGTGGGACAATCCACTTTGACTCGTTTTTATAGTTTACACACTTTTGTATTACCTCTTCTTACTGCCGTATTTATGTTAATGCACTTTCTAATGATACGTAAGCAAGGTATTTCTGGTCCTTTATAAAAAAATATATATCCTAGCTATTTGTAATCAATCATTTATCATTTGGGGTAGGAATAATAGTATTTCATTGCTACAAATATGGATTATTGAAAAGAATAAGACATGTATTTAGATATTTCTCTTCAACTCCATAAAAATACATTAAAAATACATTAATGTATTATTTATTTGATATTTGAAATTCCGAGTTGAAGTGAATTCTCCGAAGATAAAACGGATTATGGGAGTGTGTGACTTGA